GAATTGATGTGTATTCGAATCATAGGAGCTAGCAATCGCCGATATGCTCATATCGGTGACGTTATTGTTGCTGTGATCAAAGAAGCAGTGCCAAATATGCCCCTAGAAAGATCAGAAGTGGTCAGAGCCGTAATTGTACGTACTTGTAAAGAACTCAAAAGTGACGACGGTATAATAATACGATATGATGACAATGCTGCAGTTCTCATTGATCAAAAAGGAAATCCAAAAGGAACTCGAGTTTTTGGTGCGATTGCCTGGGAGTTGAGACAGTTCCATTTTACTAAAATACTTTCATTAGCTCCCGAGGTCTTATAAAACGAGACCCCGATATGGTTATATTATTTGAAAGAAATAAATTACGAAATAGATTCAGATTCATTAGTAGATTGAGTCTCACGCATATACCTTTAATAATTCATATTCATAAAAAAAAAAAACAAGAAAAACATGTTGATTATATCAAAATTTTGAGGCAAAAAAAATTTAATTCATCATGGGTAGAGATACTATTGCTGACATAATAACCTCTATACGAAATGCTGATATGGATGGAAAAAGGGTGGTTCGAATAGCATCTACCAATATCACTGAAAATATTGTTAAAATACTTTTACGAGAGGGTTTTATCGAAAATGCGAGAAAACATCAAGAAAACAGCAAATCTTTTTTGATTTTAACCCTACGACATAGAAGGAATAGGAAAAAGCCTTCTAGAATTTCTAGAACTTCTAGAAATAGAAAGATTTTAAATTTAAAACGGATCAGTAGACCCGGTCTACGAATCTATTCTAACTATCAACAAATTCCTAGAATTTTAGGCGGGATGGGGGTTGTAATTCTTTCTACTTCTCGAGGTATAATGACAGACCGAGAGGCTCGACTAGAAAGAATCGGCGGAGAAATTTTGTGTTATATATGGTAATCCTTCTAATATTCGAATTGAATTCGAGACTTCCTATTTTGGAAAAACGGGGGGCAGGTTGTCTAATACCATCCCTCCTCTATTTGTTAATACTAATACTTCAGGGAGGATTTATTTAAAATGGGCGAAAACGAAAAAAAATCGATTCATGAGGGTTTAGTTACTGAATCGTTTCCCAATGGTATGTTCCGGGTTCGTTTAGATAATGAAGATTTGATTCTAGGTTATATTTCAGGAAAGATCCGACGTAGTTTTATAAGGATACTTCCAGGCGATAGAGTCAAAGTTGAAGTAAGTCGTTATGATGCAACCAAAGGGCGTATAATTTATCGACTTCGCGATAAGGATTCGAAAGATTAGGTGTTTTTTTTTCAACTTTCACATTCCTTTCGTGGGAATACGATTTGAGATGAAAACTTTCAAGAAACTTATTTTCTTCCAAGAAGTAGATTCAGAGTTAAGGTAAGGAATGACAAATATGAAAATAAGAGCGTCTGTTCGTAAGATTTGTGAGAAATGTCGCCTAATCCGTAGGCGGGGACGAATTATAGTAATTTGTTCCAACCCAAGACATAAACAACGACAGGGATAATCATATTCGTTAAAAGACCCGATGTACAAATAAAACGAGGATCTGTTTTGACATAAAATGGATATATCCATAGATTTCTGACTCATATTTATGAGATGATAAAATATGGCAAAAGTTATACCGAGAATTGGTTCACGTAAGAATGGACGTATTGGTTCACGTAAGAGTACACGTAGAATACCAAAGGGAGTTATTCATGTTCAAGCAAGTTTCCATAATACCATTGTGACTGTTACAGATGTACGGGGTCAGGTGGTTTCTTGTTCCTCTGCCGGTACTTGTGGATTCAGGGGTAGAAGAAGAGGGACACCGTTTGCTGCTCAAACCACAGTAGGAAATGCTATTCGTACAGTAGTGGATCAAGGTATGAAACGAGCCGGCGTCATGATAAAGGGTCCCGGTCGCGGAAGAAGCACAGCATTACGAGCTATTCGCAGAAACGGTATACGATTCACTTTCATACGTGATGTAACCCCTCTGCCACATAATGGCTGTAGACCTCCGAAAAAAAGACGTGTGTAGAAATAAACATTGAAGAGATTTCAAGAGAAACAAGAGAAATAAACGATTCAATGATCTGATCAAATAAGATTACTATGGTTCAAAAGAAAGTAAGAGTATCTACTCGAACACTAGAGTGGAAGTGCGTTGAATCAAGAGCAGACAGTAAGCGTCTTTATTATGGACGCTTTATTCTGTCTCCACTTATGAAAGGTCAAGCTGACACAATAGGCCTTGCGATGCGAAGAGCTTTGCTTGGAGAAATAGAAGGAACATGCATCACAAGCGCAAAATCTGAGAAAATACCACACGAATATTCTACCATAGTAGGGATTCAAGAATCAGTACATGAAATTTTAATGAATTTGAAAGAAATTGTATTGAAAAGTAATCTATATGGAACTTGCGACGCGTCCATTTGTGTCAGGGGTCCCGGACATGTAACTGCTCAAGATATCATCTCACCGCCCTATGTAGAAATC